TAAACCTTTATTCCCTTTGTATTCTATCCAGCGATGGAACAAAAAAAGAGAAATTCGTTTCTTCTTTTTCTTTTCTGTTCAATAAAAAAAGGAACAATTCTAATTCTATAGGGTTGAATAAAAATTCAATTAATCTTTTGATAAAATTGCTATGCTTAGTGTGTGACTCGTTGGTTTTTCAGGGTTAGTATAAAAAAGCAGCCCCACGGTATAAACAAATAACTATAACTGTAGAAGTAATAACCAACTCATCACTTCGTATTATCTGGATCCAAAGAATCAGTCAAGATATGATATATTGTACATATTGTTGTAGCAACTGAAATCTTTTTTTATTTTTTTTTTTTTTTATTAAGAAAATATGCTTCTAAGTTGTCAATCGAAATAAAAAAGAAAGGGTATGGATAAATGGAAGGATGAGAGAAAGAAAGAAAGAAAAAGAATATTGATGATATAGAATTCCAATATGTAAGGTCTATGAGTCATCTCAGAAAAAAGCTGTGTAATAAAGCATCAATACGGATTCATAATTAACATTAAATGGATCTGCTCATCGAACAAAAAATAAAGAGCTTCGAGCCAATAAAGGCTAAGAATATTGACTCAAGAACTAATAGCTCCATTGTAGAATTCAGACCTAACCATTAAGTAAGAAGAGATGGGAACGATGGAACCTGTGAATTCAAAAGATTCTAGTGAAACTGAATTCGAATGATTCATGGATCGGGATGGCGGAACCAACCAGAGACCAATTCATCTATTCGGAAAAGTTATGAACTAATGATAGAACTGAAATAGAAATTGAAAGAGTAAATATTCGCCCGCGAAAACTTTATTTTCTTGGATTGCTAAATTTTGGTCAATCCAATACGATAAAGAGTAAAACAAAAGAAAGATTCGTTTTAACATTCTAAAATAGATAAAATAAATATAAGAAAAAATCGTATCGTTATGTTATTTAATAAGTTATTTAATATATTTAGTTATCTATACAAACAAGATATACAAATTCATAATAGATTTGATCTAGATTAAATGAAATCCATGATTCAGTATATTACTTATTAAATACATGTGTATCTTCATTCAAATTATATTCTATCTGAATTGAATTCAAAATCTTTAATTTGAATTCATTTTATTCGCGAGGAGCTGGATGAGAAGAAACTCTCACGTCCGGTTCTGTAGTAGAGATGGAATTCAAAACAAACCATCAACTATAACCCCAAAAGAACCAGATTCCGTAAACAACATAGAGGAAGAATGAAGGGAATATCTTATCGAGGTAATAATATCTGTTTTGGTAAATATGCTCTTCAGGCACTTGAACCCGCTTGGATCACATCTAGACAAATAGAAGCAGGTCGACGAGCAATGACACGAAATGCACGTCGCGGTGGAAAAATATGGGTCCGTATATTTCCAGATAAACCAGTTACAGTAAGGCCCGCAGAAACGCGTATGGGTTCAGGTAAAGGCTCTCCCGAATATTGGGTAGCTGTTGTTAAACCAGGTCGAATACTTTATGAAATGGGTGGAGTAACAGAAAATATAGCCAGAAGGGCTATTTCAATAGCAGCGTCCAAAATGCCTATACGAGCTCAATTCATCATTTCGGGATAAAAAAGAAATAGACCTTGGGTAAAAAAAATAGCGGGTGTAAGTTTCTTTTTTTTGGACAAACAATATTTCTTTTTTTCTTCGGCCTTTGTATTGTAAAAAACAGATAAAAAAATGATATGATTCAACCTCAGACCCATTTGAATGTAGCAGATAACAGCGGGGCTCGAGAATTGATGTGTATTCGAATCATAGGAGCTAGCAATCGTCGATATGCTCATATTGGTGACGTTATTGTTGCTGTGATCAAAGACGCAGTTCCAAACATGCCTCTAGAAAGATCAGAAGTGGTCAGAGCTGTAATTGTCCGTACTTGTAAAGAACTTAAACGTGACAACGGTATGATAATACGATATGATGACAATGCTGCAGTTGTGATTGATCAAGAAGGAAATCCAAAAGGAACGCGAGTTTTTGGTGCGATTGCCCGAGAATTGAGACAGTTCAATTTTACTAAAATAGTTTCATTAGCTCCCGAGGTATTATAAAATGAGACCACGATATGGTTATAGATGGTTATAGTAGGGTATTTAAAAGAAATAGATTAAGATTCATTTAGTAGATTTTGTCTCACGTATATACCTTTCAAAATTAATATTCATAAACAAATACGTAAAAAAAAAAAAGAAAAACATGTTGATTATATCCAAATTTGGAGGCACCAATAATTTTAATTAATCATGGGTAGTGATACTATTGCTGACATAATAACCTCTATACGAAATGCCGATATGTATAGAAAAAGCGTGGTTCGAGTAGCATCTACTAATATCAGCCAAAGTATTGTTAAAATACTTTTACGAGAGGGTTTTATCGAAAACGTGAGAAAACATCGAGAAAACAACAAATCTTTTTTGGTTTTAACCCTACGACATAGACGGAATAGGAAAAGGACTTATAGAAATCTTTTAAATTTAAAACGGATCAGTCGGCCGGGTCTACGAATCTATTCTAACTATCAAAGAATTCCTAGAATTTTAAGTGGGATGGGGATTGTAATTCTTTCTACCTCTCGGGGTATAATGACAGACCGAGAGGCTCGACTAGAAAGAATAGGCGGAGAGATTTTGTGTTATATATGGTAATCCTTCTATTATCCGAATTCAATACGAAACTTCTTATTTGTAAAAAAGAAAAGAGAAGGGGTGGGTTGTCTAATAGGGTTCTTCCTCCACTAGTTGATACTTCAAGGGGGTTTTACCTGTAATGAAAGAACAAAAATGGATTCATGAAGGTTTAATTACTGAATCGCTTCCCAACGGCATGTTCCGGGTTCGTTTAGATAATGAAGATATGATTTTAGGTTATGTTTCAGGAAAGATCCGACGTAGTTTTATACGGATACTGCCAGGGGATAGAGTCAAAATTGAAGTAAGTCGTTATGATTCAACCAGAGGTCGTATAATTTATCGACTCCGCAACAAAGATTCGAAAGATTAGGTGTTTTTTCAACTTCACTATTTATTTCGTTTCGTAGGAATACGATTCAAAATGTAAAATTTCAAGAAACTTATTTTCTTCCAAGAGAAGTGGATTCAAAATTAAAGTAAGGAGTGGGAAATATGAAAATAAGAGCTTCTGTTCGTAAAATTTGTGAAAAATGTCGACTAATCCGTCGTCGGGGACGAATTATAGTAATTTGTTCCAACCCAAGACATAAACAAAGACAAGGATAATCAGCCTTGTTAAAGACCTGATATAAAAATAAGAAAGGGATCCGTTTTGACATGAAATGGATATATCCATATATCTCTGACTCAAATTTATGAGATGATAAAATATGGCAAAAGCTATACCAAAAAAAGGTTCACGTGGACGTATTGGTTCACGTAAGAGTACACGTAAAATACCAAAGGGGGTTATTCATATTCAAGCAAGTTTCAATAATACCATTGTGACTGTTACAGATGTACGGGGGCGAGTGGTTTCTTGGTCCTCTGCCGGTACTTGTGGCTTCCGAGGTACAAGAAGAGGGACGCCATTTGCTGCTCAAACCGCAGCGGGAAATGCTATTCGTGCAGTAGTAGATCAAGGTATGCAACGAGCAGAAGTGATGATTAAAGGTCCCGGTCTGGGAAGAGACGCAGCATTACGAGCTATTCGCAGAAGTGGTATACTATTAACTTTCGTACGGGATGTAACCCCTATGCCACATAATGGCTGTAGACCCCCGAAAAAAAGACGTGTGTAGAAATAAAAATTGAAGATATTTCAATAGCAGAAGATATTTCAATAGCAAGAGAAACAAAGCAAGAGAAACAAGAGAAATAAATGATTCAATGATCTGATCAAATAATATTATTATGGTTCGAGAGAAAATAACAGTATCTACTCGGACACTACAGTGGAAGTGTGTTGAATCAGCAGCAGACAGTAAGCGTCTTTTTTATGGGCGCTTTATTCTGTCTCCGCTTATGAAAGGTCAAGCAGACACAATAGGCATTGCAATGCGAAGAGCTTTGCTTGGAGAAATCGAAGGAACATGTATCACACGCGCAAAATCTGAGAAAATATCACACGAATATTCTACCATAATGGGTATTCAAGAATCAGTACATGAAATTTTAATGAATTTGAAAGAAATCGTATTGAGAAGTAATCTCTATGGAACTTGTGAAGGATCTATTTGTGTCAGGGGCCCTGGATATGTAACTGCTCAAGATATCATCTTACCGCCTTATGTCGAAATCCTCGATAATACACAGCATATAGCTAGCTTGACAGAACCCATTGAGTTGGTTATTGAATTACAAATAGAGAAGAATCGCGGATATCTTATAAAAGCGCCAAATACCTTTCAAGACGGGAGTTATCCTATAGATCCTGTATTCATGCCTGTTCGAAATGCGAATCATAGTATTCATTCTTATGAAAATGGTAACAAAGAGATACTATTTCTTGAAATATGGACAAATGGAAGTTTAACTCCTAAAGAAGCACTTTACGAAGCCTCCCGGAATTTGATTGATTTATTGATTCCCTTTTTACATACCAAAGAAGAAAATTTAAATTTAGAGGGCAATCAACACATAGTTCCTTTACCCCCTTTTACCTTTTATGATAAATTGGCTAAACTAACAAAAAATAAAAAAAAAATGGCGTTGAAATCGATTTTTATTGACCAATCAGAATTGCCTCCCAGGATCTATAATTGCCTCAAAAGGTCCAATATATATACATTGTTGGACCTTTTGAATAACAGTCAAGAAGATCTTATGAAAATGGAGCATTTTCGCATAGAAGATGTCAAACAAATTTTAGGCATTCTAGAAAAAAATTTCGTAATTGATTTACCGAAAAATAAGTTTTAAATTCATTGGAGTTTTTCATCTTTTTTTTCGAAAAAGGCCGAAAATAGGTTTTGAATCTTTAGGACAATT